ACCGGTCCTCCAAGAAGCTAGATCTCTTGGGCGCTTTGTTTCTCTTGTAGCCAAGTCATACTCATTCCGTACGACGAAGGATTGGGCCTTCGAGGTCAGAACTCATCACATTACTGGGTAGATCAGTTGGGGGATAAGGGTTATAGTTCACTAAATGTGCTTCTCATTATATCGAATAATAAGTTAGGCCTGTTGTGCTCCAGCGATGGGGATTCTAACCCGTTTCCTGGTAGTAGAGAGAGAGATCCGCATAAGCCGTGCTGGGGAATACCCGCTAAGTAACTCGAAACTGGTAACTATAGCCCCTAGCTGTGAAGCTCGCCTACCCGGGTCAATTATGGGCTCCCCTACCCTACTACTAGTGGGTGCCTCCGGTTCGAGACGGGACTGTTTAAGAAAAAGAAACTCCTCCGAAAAGGGCGGAGAGAATTGAGTTGGTCATTGCTTCGGGTCATCTAAGCTTACCCGGAGAAAGTTCGTTAGAGTGGAAAACATAGAAAGACTGCTGCCTCGCTTCCAACCGCATCTCATGTAATGTTAGCTACCATTGTCACTGAACACTAACCAAAAGTCACCTGCCTTTACTTCAGCCCAATAGAATTCCCCTCCATTTTCACACCTACTGTAAAGCTGCCTTAGTCACATCAAGGGTCACCGTCAATTCCACAAACTTCTTATGATAAAAGGTTATTGTCACCGTCACCATACCAACTCCTTCTGCCAGACCTAAACGAAGCAGCCAGTTCCCCTTCTTCGGATGGGGCTTTCTGGATCTCCCCTGACCCACACTAGGGCCTTGACTTCGGTTCCAGTTCCAGAGATGGGTTCTGTGGCGAACTCGAGTTGAAGAAGTAAAAGCCTCAATTTTAGCTTGAAACAAGAATGGATAGAGTTGACTCAAAAGAAAGCGTGGAGCGAGGCCTTTCTTTTCTAAGGTGGGACGGTTAGCTTTCAACTAAATTCTGTTGCAGCGGCATTAGGAGTTAGTTGCTTGCAGAGATAACAAAAAATCTATGGCATTCAATATCCCAGAAGGGAACCCACCTTTGAAGTGAAATTCCCAGTAGTTTTTGGTCATATTCCATCGGAAGCTGCGAGACCAATGAGGAATTCTGTAAATGCATGACCCCTCTTTATCACCGCCACCCAGCTTTCAATGTTATGGGTTTGCGACAGTAGCACCAAGATCTGCTGTTTTCTCAGTTGCTGGCTTGGGATGAAATTCCATATGATTCGTGGACCGATAGCCTCAAGTGCTTATTTTCCTGAGCGAGTAACTCGTTTTCCGGTTGTGGTAAGGATTCGTTAAGCAGCCCCGAAAGCATTCCATTCTGTCTTAAAGAGTCGGTGCTAGCTTCTTCCCTTGAGTTGTCTGCTTTGTTTGTCAGTCTTCTTGTATTCGTGTGTGAGGCTAGCCTCTGCCCAGGAGTCTTCGAAGTCAGGTTCATGTTCACTCCTTTTGATTGGAGTAAGCGCCTAATTCATTTGTCGTCCTATAGCTTGGGACTGGGGTTCCGCTTTCTGTTATCGCTTCACGCTACTGTAATGGGCATGATCCCATCCCAATTCCCGTACGCTGCTGTGGCTTCGCCCCTCTACGTACTGGCTTCTTCCTTCCGTGGGGCTCTTAGAAAGCACAGACTGAGACAGGAAAGAGGCTGACTAGGACCGATGGGAGGGAACTGGCTTGCTACCCTTTGACTGACTTGCTTTCCTCCCTGATTGTCTTTCTTGCTAATTTATGGATTCCTTGTAAAGTATAGCCTCCTTTCCTCAAAAAAGGAACTGGTGCTGGGCCGAAGTATACCTATTTGATTAAGCCTTGTTTTTGTATCTTCTTCTTTTCTTTTTCTGACGAATAAAATGAGGAAAAATCCACAAAGGCAAGTTCCATTTTAGGGGGAGTATTGGGATAAATAAAGGCCAAGGGCGGGGGTTGATGGGTTTTGCTCTGACCTTGAATAAGATGTAGCACTGACTTTACTTTAGGAATTCTTGAAACAAAGAATCCCCAGACTGTTTTGATAGATAGGATATGCCTCTAAGAAGCGGACAAAACTGACTTGCAAATCGAATATTGCGCCCAGCAACTAGGCCGACACGCAACCTTTTTTTTAATTCCAAACCAAACAAAAAGGAAAGAGCGGAAGGAGAGGCTTTAGCCCTTAGCCCTGAAAACAACCTTTTCGTAGTTCTTGCTGCTCAAAAATCAGGTTGATGAGGATATTCTGAGTTGAATTTGTTTCATCTGGGAAGGTGGTAGTATATATATAATACCCCCACGAGCAAGGGAAATGATTTTGCCCAAGGCTCAAAGCGATTGAGTGCTTGACTAAGTTAGTAGTAGGATTAAAGGCTGATGTGCCTCAGTGATGGCTTTACAAAGGAAATTGAAATGCAGACTCCCCGGGGTGGGACTGGGGACATGCACTGACACTCACTCACTAACTATCTATCTATTTTCCTTTTGTCCAAGGAAAGCGGGACAATAGACCTGACCGGGTATGAATAAATTCATTTATTTTCATCTCTAAGAAATAGATTGTCTTCCAACGAGATAAATACGCAGGACCCTAAAGTACTAGAGTAAAGGAGCTAGAGAGAAGACTGGAGTGTTATGTTAAAGTGAAAATAATGAGGGGAGCAAAGGCTTCGCAATAAACAGATCTCACTAAAAAAAAACTTTCCCTCCCTGAATGGGATTTTCCCTACATCGCTCTGCTTTGCGAGGGGGATGTTCTGGTAGAAATGTGTACCCTGGATCCATTCTTTCTTTTTCGTCACAGCGATCACAGATGGATGAGAAGACAGGAGTGAAAAACCAGGCAAATCCCTGTCCCAAAGGAACAAGCCTGTCATCCAGTGATGGATGAGACACCCTGATCAAAAAAAGGAGTATGAGCTTATGCTAGATCGATTTGGTACAATTCAAATTTCTGCGGTTGAATCTGATGTAAGTTCGCCCTAGCGTGCCCGTATTCTTGCCTTTTTTGTCCTTGTCATTCGTTGGTCCAGTCCGTTAAGGGGGCATTCCCTTAGCTAGCAGGTTCGATTTCCTTTGCCTTGACTTCCCCCTCTCTCTCTTTCTTGTTGACAGTGACATCAGAGTTGGTGACAGGGGAAAGCATGTAAAGGAAAAGTGAAAAGGTAGCTACTTCTTCCCTTTCCGGTCGGTCTGGTGTGGTGTCATTGACTTCATTTCTCTTCACATCCCTCCATTTGAATCTCTACTCTGTTTTGGCTACAGACTGTTCGCGCTAAGACAGCGATGATGCCCAGGCTAGTGTAACTGATCTCGCTACTAAATCAATATCGTCAGTTATATGGTTGCTTCATCCAATAGAGGTTAAGGTTCAGAATGTCCTACCTTCCCTGATTCAGAGGGGATCACTCATCAATCTACTGTTATCCCCAAGACCTGCTGTTAGACTTCATCTTCTCTTCTTCTTCCTCCCGGACCCTTTTTTTTTATAGTTGAAAAAGTGGAAAACTCGGGGTATTCCGAAGATTGAGTGGCTGATCTACAAGAGTCGAATCCGCCTCGTAATCGGGGTAGCCCTCTATCATAGGCTGATTCAGATGAGGTAAGGTCGGAGGTGGTGCCGTATGAGCATATAGGGACGATGGTTCCCCCTGGAAGGAATCTAATCTCCTTTATGTAGAAAATGGAGGTCGATGCCTCCAGAGCTAGATGGAATGGAAGCAGCCCCTGCTTTAGGTGGTTCTATCATATAAAAGAGTGACATCGTGGCTTCGGCATCGAGACACTGACTCCCAGATCAGCGACCCACTCTTCTTAAGGGAGAGAGACTGTTCCCAATGACAAGATCGCGTCACCGAGAAGAGCGTAGTATAGAAAAGACCGAGAGAGACATCAAGGCTACGTACGCGAGAATAGAGCGCGAATTCGAGTCACGGGAATAGACCCACCACTGATTCATTCAATTCCAGCTGCTGATTACGATGCTGATTCAACAAGTTCGGATGGTAGGGTAGGGTCAGGCTTGGACGAATGCAGCTTCGGATGTGAACGAGGAGCAATCCGAGATTGCCTCTATCTATCTTGCTTGCCAGTCTTTCCTTCTGTCTTGTATGTCCGGTATGGTAGGGACACCTGTATAAGGAATAGAGTAGCTGCTTTCTTCTCTCTTGCCAGTCCTATCAGTCCGGGTAACTAGAGGGCTGTTGTGGAAGGGTAGGAGCCCCTTGTTCTTCTTCCTTTTTTTATGGGTCAAAGCAGGAAAAGACTCAAAGGTTACAAGCTCTAGTTGAAGTAGTAATTCCTATCTAAAGCCTCTTTCCTCCGGAGATTCTTCCTTGCTACTTCTTTCATATCAAAGTAAGGGATGCATGGTCTCATTCGAGTACCACTGTCCAATCGGGGAGTCAAGTCTGTCTGCCCTTTCAAAGGGTGGTCGGATGTGAAGGAGTAAGGAGCCCTTGTTCGTTTTGAGTGGGTGCCCCGTTGTCTATGGGGAAGAAACGGATTAGAAGTAAGACTATGTATAGCTATGCATTCCTTGTTCTTTCTTGTCTGGTAGTTTAGGAGTTAATGCAAATAAGAGAAGAAAGAGACTAAACTCCGATGTCGGAATATCGTCTGCGTAGTTCTAATAGGTTATATTTCTTCCCGAAGGGGAATACCTTATTTATCTATTTTAATCTTACAAGTTCCAACGATTCCTACTTACTCTTATTTCAAACTTTCCAGGAAATTCCATAACCCAAAAAGGACACTAAATTAAGATCTATTCTAATTGAAGGGGGCAACGGCACCCGAAGCTCATTGGGCTTTCAGAGGCATAACAGGAAAGAGACGACGAGCCTATTCTATTCTATTATACGATACCACGCCTAGTGCTTTTGGAAATGGTCAATCAGTTTAAAGCGTCGAAGGCTTTGGATATTTGGAGAATTTCATTGCCTTGCTTTTCCCAGCTTGAAGTTCAGTTCCCAGCCTTTCCTTAGGTCAATCCCTTCTTGAACAACCCATTCAAACAGGGCATGAGATGGAGAGGTTATTCCTACAGCGGATGAAATAGCACCGCTTTCTGATATAAATATAAGACCAAGAGCTGATTCAATTGCAAACACTGGGTATGAAAAAGCGGCTAGTCTTGCTAAATCAATTGCTATTTGCAGTTCCTTCCTTGCCTTCTGAAACTACTAGAAGCTATCCCAGCAGTCAATGGAACCTCCAACCCTTTCCAATCACGCCTGCCTTTATTTGATCGATTCCCTGCAATGCAAATTAGAAAGAATGCTTTCCCTCCTGGTCTTTCCCTCTTTCACTCCCGTTGATTTTCCCTCCGCTTTAAACGTCTTTTCCCGGTCTGAGAAAGGCAAGGGGAGTTCAATCAATCTTGAAAGTCCCAAGTTCAAGAAGCAGTTTCCGTAGGGCAAAGTCCTGAGTGCAATCGTTGCTCCAGGGATCTATCAATAGTTGTCAGATAGCCATGATCTATATCTCTAGTCGTTTTTTCACTTTCCTTGCCTGGCCTGCCGGAAACCAAAGAGATCGGTCTCCAAGGCGGGAAAAAGCTACTAAAAAAGGAAGAAGGTGAGACAGCAGGGTGTTGAGCAAAGATGCCAGAGGAATGAATGGCAGGGTATCTAGCCGTTGGAAGCTAGTCAGAACAAGGGTTAAGAGACAACATGACAGTGGCAGGGGAAAGAGCGGGGAGAGAGCTGGCTTAGGAGATAAGCAAGGGAAGCGATACTGATTCGAAAGGGATCGTCAAGCCAAGCAAAGATTCGATTGCCGGTCTTTAATGCAATAGGTCGGCAGGCAACCAAAGGAAAGATTCGACAGGGATTTGAGCTTGCTTTTCAGATTCTACAGGCAAGCGGGAAGGGCTAGGAGCTTTTAAGTAGATAACCATTTCTCGTTAGAAGAAAGATTCCGCCGACCACTATACATGTGATTGGACTAGTTCATTTCGTTTATAAAGAACTAAGACTGTCCGGAATCGGGTTAGAACACTAATGGCAGTCTACTTGGACCTAGATACAAGTTGATGGATTAGTAAATTCTTTTTTCTTTTAATGTAGCCTTTACTTAAGCGTTCTTTCACCTCAGGCAATGAATACTAATTCCAATTCCATTGCTTCGTAGACAGGGTTTGTGTGAAATGAGCAGCTTTTCCGGGTCAATTACCTCTTTTATTTTATAGAAACCTCTTTTTCTCACATAAAGATAAAAAAAAATATAGAAGGAAAGAGAGCGCATTGTCTAGCAAGCTAAAGCTAATCAAGTTCGTTGCCTCACGTCACCGTCACCGTCCCCTTTCGGGAGAAGTAAAGGGTAGGGATGACAGGATCATAGCTATCAACCAAGGAGTTTTTTATTCGGAAAGATTATCCATAAGGTTTAGGACTCTGCAATACCTGCTTGTGATCCAACAAAGTAGTCAAAGAGTTTTTGTATCTTAGGAAAAGCTCTTAGATCTCTTGTTCGTGTTTTGATGTTTTGAACTGTGTATATGTCCTAATGAGACTGAAAAGCTTCGTTACCGTTGTAAATTATTCACTTAATCACGCATCATTTTCGAGAAGATCATAACAGACGTTTTAATCTGTTTTGTTCTTGAATCCCCATCTTTCATTCCAACTCTATTTTCTTGTGTGCGATCCTTAGGATCCTTCTTTCAGGTTTGGAACCTTGACGCGGAATACTACGTCGAACTTCAAACTGAAGACGAACCCAAGAAGCTCAATGGGCTAGTTTCAAGTTCGATCAGACACGAAATCTGGTATAGCCACCAGCCTAGATAGAACGGACGGGGGAAGAAAAACTAGGAACGAGCCATGGTTGTCAAAGGCCCTCTCAATAAAGCAATTTTGTCATTGAATCGAGGGAGGGAAGACTCCTTCGGTAGGTGCCCCCGACTCTTATCAGGTAAGGGATCTTATGGCTTAATCTCTGATTGCGCGGGATTCCTCTTTGTTTGGTACCCTCAGGCTCTGAACCAGGGGTTTTTGTCAACATGATAGATTTTTCTTACGATTATCAACTCAAAACATATTGGTAATTTCACTTTTTCTCCCTTACTTGCTTAGTCTTCGATTCTTTCTTCTATTGGCCTCTAGGAGCGTAGGCAACCGGGGACCGGCTTCGCGGGCCCATTTCGGACCACTCTTGGCTAAGCTCTATTGGGCGGAGCTTTCTAGCTCGACGAAAGAAACGATAGGCAAGGACTCGAACCCTGCGCATGTGAGACCTATCTCTCTATCTCCATCTATCTCTTCCGCAGACAGGAGTTCCACTACTAGATTAGGTGCATCTTCTACTATATTCATTCTACTCTACGATAAATCATGATATCACTTTCACTCCGCGGTTCTTCCTTTTCTTGAATGATTGAACGTAGGACTGGAACTCCCCTGCCTGAAACTGCCATACTGAACACTTATTGAATGATTGAACTCTTGCCTTCGTCTTTCCAGTTTCAATCTCCGAAGTCTCGGTTGATTCCTACGTATACTATTGATCATAGCGGGATTATCAGACTACTATCAGGTATCGGACTAGCTTGAAGCTATATTCCTACTTGATGCTCTCTTCCCCTACCCTACCTTGGTCTATTCCCTTTAGCTCGAATCCCAACTCCTAACAGAGTAGCTCTTTTCCCACTTCAAGCATGATTGAAGGCTAAAGTGAAAGCTAGAACTCTAAAGCGAGAGACTATAAGAGTAAAAAAAAAAGCCTTCGACTCAAATAAAAATAGTCATAAAGCTCGTTCTTTCACTCATAAAAGATGATGGATAAGCAGTCGTCCCTTATGTTAAGTAGACAAAACAGGCATTTCCAGAGGTCTTTGAAAACATGTTCTTATTTTTTCGTATGCGCAGATTAAGGCCCACGTAGAGTAGTTGTATGATCGCACGGCGTCCCTCAAACGGTAGAAGCTTTGTTACTCCCCTTTTATGTAAGGGGAGAACTTTAGAGGGGAGGAAAGAGAATATAAGTTCGTTTACTGCACCCCGGTCTGCATCTTCAGGATTTTCTTAACCAAGAGCTAGCTTATGGATCAGATATCGATATTGGAAGATCAGGCCCATCACTTCTTCCTTCTTGACTTCGATGATTTGCCTGCAGGAGGATCATCGAAGGTTGAAGAAAGAGATAGACTTAGATCCGGACATAGCCGTTAGAGGAAGGAAGACGTGGAACTCTTGGCTCCTATTATTGTGAAAGCGGAATCACAACTGTGCAACAATCCCTACTTCTACCGAGGGAAAAGTCCTCCTATTACTTGAATCGGTTTAGGGCAAATGATTTCGCGGTTTCCGGCGCAGAAAAAGGCGATTCCTTCTGCTTACTCTTTCGGAGCAGAAAACGTGTGTTAAGCATAAAGTAACTTTTTGTCTTGATTTAAGAGTTCGCCAAGGGGCTTAATATTTAAAAAGGCTCACGTTTTTTGGCTGAGCCGTATCTTGCTGGGTGGGACCGAGAGCAAGAAAGGACAGGGGAAAAATACCTTTTTATCAAATGGAGATCCTTTCTGTTAACATGAGACTGAGCAAGATTGTCCCGATCATAATGGAAAGTGAGATCGCTTTTTGATGGAGCTGGATCAAGAAGGCGAGAAGCTTGCCAGTCAATGGCAAAGACTGAAATTTCTGGGCTCGTCGTTTACCCTTATTCAGTTGTTTTTAGTTTAGTTGTCTTGTAACTTATTTTCGAAAATCAGTCTTGAAATTCTTTTTTTTGTCGGTTTCTCTTTGATTGAAAAAGACTGATACATGGAGTAGTGAAGTTCTGCTAACCGATTTCATGGGAAAAAGGCTTGCTGAGGGAGTTAGACCCCGATGAAGCACCCACGGTAATGATGCCTTTGTATATGAGTTGTGCAGATTGATAAACAGGTTATTGAATTCTTAACAAAGTGACAAGTCTAACCAGCTTGTATATATCGAACGTTGGCGGCTCGGAGTGAAGAGGGGTTTGTTTGGCATGAGTAAAACGAAGTGTAGCTTAGTATCTTTCAAATGCGGATGGCATGCTGTCTGAATTCTGGACTTGAGATTCTGGTGAGCTGCATGATTACCTGTTATTTGAATAGGTTTAGTAAGCATGCGCGAGAAGTCAGAGAGAAGTTTATCCTTATGACTTTATAAATCATATCTACCTACACACTCTCTCTTTCCAATCATGACTTCAAGTTTAACAGGCAGTTTTTTTTTACCATGCCTTACTATTGATCAAGGGTCTTCAAGAGAAACAACAACAGCATTGCAGCTCGCTGAACTCGCATTCATGAAGGACAGGACATGAAAAAGGAGTTCATTCTGTATGGAAGGAGGAAACGGAGGATTCCCCATCCAGCTGATGCTACTGAGGAATCGGGAGGACCTCTACCTACGGACGTGGGGGATTTGGCTCTAGGAAAAAACCTGGTTATTGGGTCATCCGAAATGCGATCGATCGACTCCAACCGGATCAGGGACTGACGTCGAACCCTAAGGGGCAATGGCAGCAGCAGAATCGGAAAAGGCATCGCGCCACACGCGCAGCCTCGGCAGCCACACAACTTACACAGCACAGGCAGCATACAAGCAAGGAGCGAAGAGACTCGAGCAAAGCGAGAGGAGCGGAAGCCACTGAACAACCAAGTGTAGTATGCGGCGGAAGTAAAAGACACGCACAGAGGAAAGCAGGAGCACCCCTTTCTTTAAGAGAGACTGTTGAAACCCGATCTCGTGGGTCAACTTCCTTTCATCCCTAATACCTTGAATTGGGAAAAGGAACTACAGCCCGTCTGAAGCGTATGCTTTTGCTTCAGCCAAGAATACAAGAAAAAAGGAGGACTTGCCCCAGGTTTGAGAGGAATGAGGCTGCCGACTCACACAGGGACTACGTGAAGGAGGTGCTGCGTTGAGCTGTTCTACCTTCCACTCCGTAAAAGGGTTCTTTTTTATTAGGCAAATCTATTCAGAGGTAGATTCCGGCTCCGAAATGGCACGACGCATTGAAAAACATAGATGAGGGATGCCCAGTTGCGTTTTCTATGGGCAGACCGTCGAGACTCTTCGGAAAAGGACCGGACCGCGCCTAGTGCCTTTGCTCATTCTTCCAGGTGAACAAACCGAGTACGGTGCTCACCTAAAGCCACGTTTGTCTCTGCTGCTCAAGCTTCCTACCCCAGAAAGGTAGGGAACTCCTGCCCATTGGATTTAATTTCGATAATGCGGGTAGAGATGCGGATAGATAGATTAGTGTGTACTCGGATGGAAGTGCTGACTTGAGACCGTACCCGGATCTTTGGAGTCTTTGTTGTCTCCCCAGACACAGAAGGCTCATTTTTATATCACGGAGCTTTATATCGACCGGTCTGTTTAATTTAAAGAGCAGAACGAGCGGGAATATTACTACTATTTAATTTCCCAGGAGATGGGAGAGTACGAACAAGGCCACTCCGAATACTAGCCAAACCTCGAAACTTGATGTCATCGCCTGAGTCCCAAATAAACCTTGACACAGGGCTTTTCGAAAGCTGTTTTAGGCTCAGTGTGGAAGGGATGTAATTAATGTCCCTCCTTTACATCGAAATCATTGGTCGTGCTGTGTTTACTAAATTGAACACCAACGCAATCGAAAACCCAATGTTGTCACTCACAGGAGTCCCGAGATATATTGCAGCTGTGCCTAGGGCACATTACGAATGAAGTATGAAGGAGTTTCCTCACCTTAGAAGGTATATGCTTACTCGGAGAGGTGGGTGGGCTTCCACGAAACAGCATATGCCACTACCAACCAACCGCTTTAGAAGGTAGCCTACTCGGTTGAAAGTATGAAATGGGGAAATTTCCACTCTTAAACTCTTAAGCAAAGCGCAAATCAAAAAGGGATATCATCTTTCCATGATACACGACTGCATGGAGGTTTATGTATACGTTACATCCAAGACAGGGGAAGCTCACCTTCGTCGAGTCCTCGAAAGAGCCCTAAAATACAAGCTCAAGATGAATCCAAAGAAATGTCGGTCTATTTGCCGGAATGCTCCAATGCTCCTCGGCTTTATTGTCAGCAAACGAGGGCGTTAAGCGTGGATCCGTCCAAGGTGCGTGCTATACTCGAGATGTCTCCGCCAAAGAGCAGCGAGGTCTCATTGGCCGACTTCAATCAATTCATTCGCCGGTTCATCTCTCAGCATTCCGATCAATGCGAACCTTTCTAAAAGCTCTAAAAAGGCAGGCAGAGCCTAATGAATATGGGCTTAGGCCTATTTCGTAAGTGAGCAGTCTTTGGCAGGCCTGGAGATTGAGTTAACGAGAGTGGAGGTCTAAAGCTCATGTTACACGGGTCGTGCACACTTCATTGACACCGGGCCCGTTTCGTGAGCGCCACGCCCAGGCTTTATTTTCATTTTTTCTTTTTTTGTTAACATTGTTAAGAGAACACATCAGGTTTGGTCTTGGAACACCATGCTAGGACCGATCTTAAAACATCATGCCATGGGTGTGGTCACGGATTCAAAGCCGGCTACATTCTTTCTCCTTCGTAACAGCGCACCAGATTCAATTGCTTTCTCGTCTCGGCATCCCTTCTCAGACAAAAAAATATAAAGCAGCTCTTGAACACTTTCTATATCTTCAGGAGAAATCAAGCATATGATGAAGTCTCGCAATCAAACACAGAAAGGGGCCGAAGTTCTCAGCAAGCACTAAGGAGCCTTTAGTGCTTATTTATGATTCAGCAAGGTAAGGTAGCGCCCCATTCCTCACTCACGAGCTCTTTCTCCAAGGAATGATCCATTCCCAGAAGCTGGCGTCACCCAAGCCCAAGGGTATGACGACAATAGAGCGGAACCGTCTGTGGTTGACTCCTATGGGGTCCAAGTTCGAGAGATTCTGACAGGGCAGGGACAGGAAAAGCCCAACTTCGGAAACAGCTCTGAACGTCATAAAATAGTCTCTCAAATGTCATATCCGGACATCGCTACAACAGCGCTGGCTCCACTCCCACTTACCAAGACCTCTGAAGGAAAAGTAGCTTCCCCCTATCAAGCCCTGGGCCAGGCCTCCATGACCTACTATGCACCAAGTCCAGGAACCCGAGTCCGAGTACAGTTAATCAAGGAAGAGACTGCAGCTGAAGTCTATGTCATCAGCTCAATGCAAGGTCCGTCGAAATCTTCCGGATGGGTCTAGCATCCGTAGGTCAGTTACTCCAGCGCCACAGTTCGACAGCTCGGGAAATACCTCTCACGCACCACGGTCGTCTCTTGACCACGCAATGACCTTCCCAGAATGGGTGAGAATATAATGCAGAAAGCAGAATCTGAAAGGGAAACCCATCCAGGGGATATTCAGATAGCCAGGGGTAACCAGATAGAGCGCCCAAGACTTGGCAGGGAACGGGACCGTGATTCTGAACAGGAACAGACAAGATGGACAAGAGGAAACCAAGGCCAAGAAGCCTCCGGGATAGACTCCTCCCTCTCTACGTGGGAGCAACATAGACAGTTCCTCGAAGCCGGGAAGATGATTTAGCAAGCGGGCCACCCCCTTTCAAACTCCACGGAACATGTTATTCCCATTCCTCTTGAGCCGTATGCTGTCCTGTCCTCAGCTAAACTAAGCCAGGTGGTAGAACCTGTTACAAAGATACCTCCGACAAGACGGTTCAGGAAAGTGCTAACAGAGGCAAAAGACTAGCATTCGATGCATCAATGCTTGCGTCGTCCTCATCAACAGTCAAGTCAGAAGTGCCACAGCTTATGAAATAGGAGACTCTACGAGAAAAGTGGAGTCTGGGCATGAATATGAGATGAGTGTCTTCCCTCTTATCCCTTCCCCATTGTTTGGGTTTAATTTCAAGAGCTTGCCTTAGTATGAATCCCATCTACAGCTGAGTCAATAGCACCCTCCAACTGTGGTTAGTGATGAAATTTCAAACAGAAAGACAACTGCAGTTACGGCTAAAACAGATCCTACTAAAACAGACAAGACTAGTACCAGTAAGACCAAGAGCTCCTAGGAAGGCAGTAAGAGTAACTGCGGATGTGCCAACAGCTGATTCAAATTCAATAGCAGTTAATGAAATAGCAAAGGCGAAAAGACGAGATCCAGTGGTCTAAGCTCCACTGGGTATAAGTTCCTTTCCTATGGAGTAAGATCAGGGATTCTTTTTAAACTGAATCTGGGTCTTGATCGTGAAAAGAAGTCAATACAGGCTCTGGTGAATCAGTCAAATCGAGTCGTCCAGCCCTACTGTAAAATTCCACAAGATTAGTTAATGATTCCCACTCTGCTTAATCTTCCTGAAAAAGGGATTCCGAAAGCCCTGTCTCCTATTGGCGGAGAAGCAAGAGCTCACTCGACCCATAGGAATAGGGAGGAAGTTTCATTCCAAACTGCTCTTAGTTTGAGCTAGGAGATGGGACAATACGCTGTTAGACCGGGAGTTTCAAACTGACCTTTAGGGATCGGAGTTGCAAACTGCTTGACCTTACTTAGGTAAGGTTGGGTAGGGAGGTCTTCCCACTTCCTCTTCCCATTCATTAAAGGGTACTAAGACGAACTGAGGAAAGGAGCGGAGTTGAAGCTTGAGCGGTACTCCTTCTCTTTAAAACTCACTTCTTAAGGTTCGGAGATGCTCGCCCGTCTACCGGGATAGGAGAAAGAGAAGATCTCGACTAGGAGTCAGAGGGAATCTCTAGCGGATCTTTTCTAAGCCAGGAAGATGCCTCTGCTGAAGTAGCAAGTATTGGGGTTTCAAACTGAGATTTTACTTTATAGTAAAAAGGGGTTTACCAGATCGAAAGAATCCTGTAGCAAACGGGATTGATTCCACTTCCTTGCTGTTAAATACGTCCCTCTTCTCTCTTGCCGATTCCGAACTCCAGGAGGAGAGTCGCTCAGCCGACTAAAGCTAAAAGCAGAGTTGGAGCTTGGCAATGCAGTTGATCTTCTTGCAGCTGAGAGAGATGCTGGCATTGAATGAAGCTGATTCCCCCGTATTGGACAGAAAGAACCTTCTATAATGAAGAGTAGGATGTGAGGGAAAGCCCTCTAGTCGAGTAAGAGAACTGAAAGTTTCAAGCCAGTAAAGTCCGTTAGTGGGGGAGTTAACCCGGAGATTCGTCAATCAATTCTTTCTTCTGGAAACGACTAAAAAGAGCAGGAGCAGGGCTTGTCCGGGGCAAGGGATGCAGGTATGTCATAAAGATGAAGCTTTCAAGCGGGGGAGCTGGGCTGTGAAACTAAATCTCCATCATCAAAGACAGGGGCAAGAAGGATGTGATCGATCCCCACCCAGGTAAGGAACGAAAGTCACTCGACTTCATCAAGGGAAGGGGTTTGAGAATCAATCGACCAATAAGGCATTAGTGAAGAGACAGAGGAAAAGAGGTTGAGTTAGTGAGGAACATCTCACACATTCTAACTTACGAAATTAGTGAAGTGAAGAGAGAAGAGAGAGGAAGAGATGTTATGAGATGAGCAGAAGTATCCCCTTGTTTTGCCGTAGGAGATAGAAGGGATTCAACTTCTTCCTCGAACGAAGTGAGAGTCTAACTGCAGCTAAGAGTTTTAGAAAGAAGTAGCATCTGTTCCCTCCGCTTAAAAGCTCCCGGTTAGCCCCAGTACGAGGGGTGAACTCCCAACTCCTAGCTACCCTAGTTACTAAGACTTCTAAATGGATTCCCTCTATCTCAGCAGCAAGATAGGCTGCAACTAGACGTAGATCGAAGGAAGCTACATCAATGGAGTATGGAATCGAAGCTACCCTTAAGAAGAAGGCAGACCTAGCATCCCGAACTAAAGACTCTATTTCGTCTTTCACTTCACCCTTGCTTCCTACTCAAAATGTTCAATCCCTGCTATGAAATCAGTGGAAGGAAGACAGCCGATTAGGAAACATTATCTGATTCCTCTTTGAGTCTGCTTCAACTTCACCCGTCACTCGTGTCGTGTAGTGTAGTGTAGCAAGACTAACAAGTGGTCGTGAACGAACGAGCAACTATTATATTATAAGCAATACCTTTTTTCTTTTTTGATTCTTCCTTGGCCGCGTGGAACATGGATTAGCACTATTTCATTCCCACAAGTGATCGCCCATCGAGGAGTTTTTTTTGAAGTGCTATATGAGGACTTCGAGATAAAATATAAGATGATTCTTTCCATTACTCGTAAGCCACTTATTTCTCCGAAACAAGAGATCCAAGTGATTTTCCTCCTTTTTCCCAATAAGTCGAAGGCATTACACCATTGGGATACTTCGAATAAACTAGAGTACATATAGGATACACCGGTGCTAAAACCTTTTCTCAAGATATCCTCCAAACTGTTGGGGTCGTTGCTCCGGATGTTGTTCCCCCGGTTTGAAACCAGTTGGTTCCGTAGTTTTAGAATTCTGCTGATCCCAAGTACTCCATCTCCATCATTGCATATGGGAATATAGAAAGTAAAGAGGAAAAGGCATGACCAGAAGAATTGTGTGAAATAAGTGAATTTATCCAGTTGAGGCATGATTGATTGAGAAAAAATGATTCCCTCCAGACAGACCGTCAAGCCTGTAGGAGTAGTGAATGAAGAACTCTAGTGAGATGTGCTTTGTTGTTGACCAAAGAAAAACATGGGAGTCGAAAGGCATCGCTTGGGTCGAGTTAAGTAAAGACTGACTACAATTAAATCACGGAACACGGTCTATATATATGTTTCCATCCAATCAAAGACAGTTCCATTCGATCTTAGCCGATCTCAGGTTGACCGTCTCTCCGGCTCCCTTTCGGTGCACGATTGGAGAGCTCACTGGGACCGCCGCTTTCTCAATCGAAAATGGAAGCTGTCAAGATTAGCCTACTGCTCTTCTTATCTAAGTAATTTCTTTCTTGATTTAGATTTCCAAATTATATTCCTTCGCTTACAGAAAAGGATTTCTAGAATGAATCTAACTCTCTTATATATATTACATCATTTATCGTTCGTGACCAATAGGGATTCTTCACTCGCAGTAAGGAATAGAAGAGTTTACCTAAGGTAAAATCGCTTTCTGATTCAAAGGCTAAGTTGAATTAGACCGTCAGTTTACGGTCGGCTTGCTTTCTTCTTTCTTGCTTGCTTTGCTTTTACGATGTAAGAGCACCTCTTCGGAACTCACTCAGAACTATGGTTAGCAGCTTTGACAAAGACAGCTCTTTCTCTAAAGCTGGCTTGACGAAGAACAGATGGCTTGGCTCTTTAAGCTGACCACGAACAATCAAATTCAAATCAGAAGGAGGAATCACAACTACAAGCTCATTCCACACACAGCAAAGAAAGATGCGCATACAGACTGATTTTATCCGACATCCACCTTAACCTTAGTAGGTTATAGGTGGCCTCTACTTCATATAGAAGACTCAGGTCTTCACTCCATCAAGGAACTACTTAAGGAAGAACAGCAAGCCCTTCGCTCTTTGGGGCTCACTCAGGAGCTTCCTTATCCTAGATTCATGAGAGGCAAGAGCAGGAACCACTGCTTGACTGGAAAGACAAAACGCGGAAAAAGGCTCCTTAACCCACTCACTCTGAAACCCAGAGAAAGAAAAAGGCTGGCTGTCCTAACGAGGAAAGGCACTTCACTGACTTAATCCCTTAGAGCACCTTGTAACATGAAGTTATTTTAGACCCCTATACCCCAAGGGGGAGCACCTACGCACAAAGGAAATTTCTCACACACTACCAGACACCTAAGAACAAAGAATCTGTAGATACTCTAGTCTAGCCGCTTGAACTCATAGCTGCAGAGATAGTCGCTGCCTTTACCGATTAGCTACGTGAACGCTCCTCATAGAACAATAAGAACAACGAAGGGGGAACTATCAAGGAAGTCGGACCTAGTAACATCTTTTCTAAAACACTCTAGTCTAGCTGCTTCAACTCAAAGCAGATAGAAAGACCCTTCGATCAGCGGCTACTAGAACTCATCCAAACTAGCTCTCTCCGCAGCAGCTTTTAGGATTATCCCCTCAGCTCAGATCATTCTTGGATGCTAGCGATCCTTTCACATGGTTCAGTCTTGGTGTGAACAAAAGGCGTAAGCGCAGTTCTCTCGTTCCGGTTTATGCTTTCATCCTTTACTTTTGTAATATCTTTAACCTCTTCACCCAAGGAACCGCTACATGAGGTATATTTAGCAGGATACAAAGGTTTAGATACTTATATCAATAGATGTCCATTAAAATGAAATAGGATCAGTATATTATAATTATGAATCGAAAGATGGATTTATAAGTACTAGGATTACTAGCTACAAAGAGAGCTCTATCTTAGCCTTTCGTGCCCCATTAGTCCTATGGGTCACTTCACTCGTCCAATAGCGAGTTAAGACTTTCTCATAATGCAGCTTTGCAAGAAAGGTTTTCGTTCCCTCCGCGCACAAGCCGTACTCAGCTACAGACAGGGTTCACCCTCCGGGGTTCTGATAACCAATGCTTCCTACGCTCCAGCCCCACACCCGTGAGTCAGGAGCTACCTTTGGGTGAATATCATAAGTCATCACTGAACCTTAGGTACGGATAGATAGTAGGAAAAGGCTAGGATATGCGTCCTCATTCTATGAGTGGTTCTTCTTAAGAAATGTCTTTTTAAATGTAGTTTCACAGCCTTTATACAAATCTCCTTTCACCAGAGATGAAGACCAGAAAGGGCGCTAATTCAGGCCCACCTCCATAAGGATGGAAGGCAGTTCTGGCACATACCTTAAGAAGAGGTCCTTCACTAGGATACCGTACTTCTCCAAAACACTCTCGATGTCTGTCGACGGGTCGTCCACAATGCTACTAAACTGATAGTTGCTCTGTTTAGGAACAAGAATCAGCTTAGACACTGAGAACATGGATAAATACATTTTTACAAATCTGTCTGCCCGAACGTCATGACGACGAATTAGTCTTCTATGGAAGTTCGGTATCACTCGAGGTTTCTCGAGCCTTGCTAGGGATATCGGATGCGGTAAGGATTCGTGTCGATCCCAACACCCGCCATAGGCGCGCATAAGCGACACACTACAGCATTTAACGTAGAAAGCTGTTTTGAGCCGCTTAACCATATCCTTAAACCACCTTTTACAAACAAACAGGTATACCGCCACGCAGTACTCTTTTGTGAGACAACCAGAAAGACTTTTTCTGATCCACTTGCTTTCTCGCTTGACTTGAAAACTGGAAAAACTCGGCAGCTATCGGAAAGAAAACAAAAAAGGAGTTTACTACGCAGGCTTTTTTTTTTATAGAGAGAGAGTAAGGGGGGTTTGCTTGCTGGCTCTCAGGGCTTATAGTCGGTTCTGTTCTAATCTAAGGTATTCCCTTTCATTAGCTACGCTCAGGTTTCACCAACTTCGCGTCGGGTTCACTGAAGTGAAATCTTGTTAAAGCAAACCGGTTGAACCTTAGGACGGTAGCGAAAGGAACCTTATAGCTAACCGGGTCAATTCAAACTCACTACATACTCCATGGAATTGAGAACCCAGCGTAATTGGTTTTCTCCAGCGGCTCTTTTTCCTATATTCTTTCAGATGGCCCTGCTACGTCTGCCCACTACAGAGCAGGCCTGACTCCCGTGAGCAGGTCCGCTGGCTCTTAGTATGGCTTTTTACTTTTCTGATCCGGCATGATAACAACTCGAACTCAACTTCTATTCTTTCAAGAGAAAGGCACCGAGATCCCGCGTAAGCGTCGTTTGCCCGTTCCCAATAGGATCGACTTGGGTAGTAAGATTCAATTGTGAGATTAAAAAATACGAAAGTAAGGGGCCGGAAATCTTGGGATCAAAAGGTTGTTCTAAAGGACTGTAAATCCTTGCTCCTAGGATCCAAGCAAGAAGGGGTTTTTGGTTTTTAAATTCCTAATTACCTAACTTACTACCCTACTAGTGTAGTGTCTACTGACTGAGTCGTGAATTAGATTGGATGGGCCGATGGAGAATCAAATTAGGAGTTGTGGAAAGGACTGAAGATACTATGTATCAAGACTCGCGATAGGATTTGAGTGCTCAGTCATTCAATATTTGATGGGTGATTTTTTCTTATAGAAAAAAATGGCCTTTAGGGGCTTACTTAGTGCTTGTGCTAAGGACTGATGACTTGGTTGCTTTTTTTTTTATATGCCCATACTATTGTTTCGATAGATCCCGGGATCAATACAAAAAAAACCTATGAATTAGAGTAGAGCAGTTGACGTTGGATTATTTCGAATTGATTGGAAGAAAGACGAATAGGTGTAGCGAAGAAAAAAAATCGGAGCTAGAATAAAGGGTAGGTTGAATCTGAAAAGTACTCTGTGGGGGTAACTATGTTAAGTTAATTGCGTATCGTAAAAAAAAATGTTATGTGCTCCCGGGAAAGAAATTGCTACTCTATTCGATAGGCCAGGAACAATCGAAAAAAGCCAGACCAGTACGGTATCTCTTTGAATCCTTAATATGGTGATACCCCCGATTGTACCAACCTACATATGTCTCTCCTCCATCAATCGGTACTAGTTATTGTCATTTTTTTTCCTTGACTTGATTTGTCCGATGATAAATGCGAAACGAAAGAAGGATCCTCCTGCTGGGAATTAGATCAAAATCCTTCTTTGTCCCCCCCCCCTCTTCACAGAGATGAATTGATCGATTCATCGGATCCTAGCCTAGGTCGGGACTGACGGGGCTCGAACCCGCAGCTTCCGCCTTGACAGGGCGGTGCTCTGACCGATTGAACTACAATCCCAGGAAAATTAGGTGTACAGCCTCAAAATTCTTTTTTTTTTTTTCTCATTGGCGAACCATTTAGTTTCGCCGTGTTGTAACAAACAGAGACACGGATGATATACTTTATTTATATATATAATAATATATATATTATTATGCAGTAAATAGTGGGCTAATTCATGAATTGAATCAAATGGGCCCTTTTAACTAAGCGGTAGAGTCACGCTCTTTAAACGCCCTAAGAAATAGGCGTAAGTCATCGATTCAAATCCGATAAAAAAAGGGCTTATATATTTTCCACGAAACTCCTGTCTTACTTAGTCTTCATTTTTTCAGCAGAGAATATAGATATGAAAAAAAAGCGCCTGGCGATTTTCTTATTAGTTTTTAAGTTGAATGTTCATTCTGATGATAAGTAGTCGATTAGGAGAACTGCTATGTCACTACAGGGTATACTCTTCCTTTCCTCATCTTTCATTATTCATATTTTATGTCCTAGAACATAGATATTCTAGATACCCATTATGAATCGCCCGCCAAAGTCTTCCTACTTCTCCAATGTTCCCCGAAGAGAAATCAATCAAAAGTCAGTGGACCTGAATTGAATCATGACTATATAAGCTATTCTGATATTAAGATTCGATATAGATGAAATCGTGGAAGCGGACCTTTGATTTCCTTGGACCACGTAAGAATTCGTCGTCCGATTGAATCTTCTTGTTCCTGAATGCTTCATAGGAATCCATCGCTATTCCTTTCTTCCACCGAGAAAGGTTCATTCCGAGTCACAAGAGCAATTTCTCTTTTTTTTTTTAATTGATTTTTCTTTTCGTTATGGTAATGCAATGCAAGAGGTCTCAGAAATAAGGTTGTTTCTGATGATGAAAAGAGCTTTTTTTTATGTTATGGGAAATTGATGAAAACCCGATATTTAAAGGTCGGTAATGTTAGAAGACGACTGTCGGTATCTGATGGTAAGTAAGATACCTACGGTCGGTATATCTTTGAAAGCTCAGACAGAGAGAATAAACGGACTCCTCGAGGGCTACTTAAGGCACTTTAGTGCAAACCAACCAGAAGGACTGGAGCTGTTGGATGTTGCTCAGTGCTGCTATAAATTAACAACCAAAAAGCTCTGCGTCGAACTTCAGCCCCTTCGAGTTGGCCACGGGGCAACAGCCTCTGACGCCCCACACCATTGCGGCAGGAGGGGGCTTGCCCATCAGCCTACTTTGCCAAGACGTGGCAGGAGCGCAACGACCTAGCCCAAACCACCTACTTAAACAACCTAAAGGCTTGGCCCGGTCTGAAGGAAGAAGAAAGTAGACCTTGTAGAGAAGCGGATAGGAGGGGTAGCCTATAGACTCAAGCGATCAGCTCGGTGAAAACTCACCCCGTATTCCATGTGAGTCAGTTGACTTCGATTAGACCAGACCGACCCAGAGAGGAACGTGCCCACGAGGGCACCACCAGATGTTGTAGATGAACTTACTAAAGAAGAAAGAAAAATAGTATATCATAGCTGACCGCACCAGGGGCTAGCCCATACACCCACTGCACGAGTAGAATACTACTTAGTCAAGTAGAAGGGCCAACCTGAGAGCGAGGCAAGCTGGGAACGGGCTGAAACTTACGATTCGAAGACCAAGTCAGAGACTACTGGACGTCTCGCAGAGCGACTCTCAACGAGGACGTTGAGACTTTTTTCGAAAAAAAAAAATGTTTGGGCCTTTACTAAAGAAAAAGGAGTACACTTGTATTCCGGCTAATAAGGGAAAGGTTTTTTTTTCAAATCCAAGTTTGACTCTGATTAGATCCTTAGCGCAAGCGCTAAGTAAGCCCTAAAGGCCTTATGTAATGTAAAAAAACCGAGGAAAATAACGTCAAGTAGAAAGGAACAAGGTCTTACGGCACGATCGCTATATCTTTTCTTTTTCTTTATCTCTCCTCTATAGAAAGAGGGGATGATACGTGGCGTGGTATACCTGATCGTTTGGTCAACGAGACGTACGTAAGTCGACATAGCTCCATGTATATGTTCTTTGGAGCTAGAACCAATAAATCGAATGAAATGAAATAATGGTGAGCCTAGGGCGACGAACATGGCTCAAGGGTGCCTATACAAAGCCCTTCTCTTCTTCACTCAAAGAGGCAATGCACTCTTTGAATGTTGATTCATAAAATAAAGAATGAATCTTTTGGTTAGAAGTTATACGGACTTTATAAAAGGAAATGCCACGCGGAGCGTGTCACGAGATATGGGGCGTTATAATCGAAGGGTCATACTTCTCGGCCCTATTACGGTAAGGCCAATGCACTAGCCAGCCGGTGTGGTGGCGAACACGCTGTGCTGTAAGCTGTTCACCTTGTATACGGAGGAGATATAGAAAGTGTGCCGTGCGTGATTCATAAGATTCTATAGTAGCACCGGTATATTATTTTTTTTTTCACTTAGCCCGCCTCTCCCATGACTTTCCGGACCAACCAACCCGGATCTGCCCTCGAAAGTCTCTCTGCATTTTGGGAGCAGAGCATGCAAAATCGAGCAATGAATCTTAGAAAAATTTCATTTTGAATGGCACGACTCTTTCGATTTTTTCGCTGGCATTTGAGTTGTCTCCCCTCCTTTTTCAATCGACACACTCGACGCAGATAGCTCCGGTGGCCCCGGCTTCTGCCTCTATCAGGCGGCGACAGCCCCCACCTCCACAGCCACAGCATGGAGGAGCAGCTCCTTAATCCGCATTACAACCAATCAAAATTTTCTCCAGATCGATATATGATGCTAAACCGAGACCGAGATAGAGAGAGAGGGCTGCCTGC